ATGATCCAATCAGAGGAATAATTGGGACTACGGTCTCGAATTTCTTAATAGCAGTATCTATTCGAAACGAATTCTCTAGCATTTGACTCCTTATCACCGAAGAGTTTAGTCGTACACTTGAAAGATAGCCCAGAAAATAGAAGGGATGATTATATAATTGCTTTATATGGATCCTGGCCGGTTGAGACCACAAGTCAAAATGACATTGCCAAAAGTTGACAAGGTGAGATTTCCATTTCTTTATCAGAAGACGAGCCCCCCTTGAAGCCAGAATCGATTTTCCTTGATATCTGACATAATGCATAAAAGGGTCTTTGAACAACCATAGGGTTTTCTGAAAATCGTTACAAAGCACTACTACAAGATATTCTATTTTTGCATAGAAATGTGTTCGCTCAAGAAAGGATCCAAAAGATTTTGATCGTAAATGAAAGGGTTGTTTACGGAGAAAAATGAATATGAATTCACATTCATATACATGAGAATTAGAGAGGAACAAGAAGAATCTTTGATTCTCTTTTGAAAAAAGGTAAATGGAATTTTTTGGAGTAATGAGACTATTTGAATTCCAATACTCGTAGAGAGAGAATCGCAATAAATGCAACGAAGGAGTATCTTGTATCCAAGAGTGAAGGGTTTGAACCAAGATTTCCAGATGGATGGGGTGGGGTATTAGTATATCTGACACATGATTTAAATGTGATAACTTGTCCTCGAAAAAGGGAAATATTGAATGAATAGATCGTAAATTATGAGATTTTGCTATTTCTTTTTCTTCTAGGGAAGATACCAATCGCAGCGAGAATGGAATTTCCACAACGACTGCAAAACCCTCCGATATCATTTGAGAATCAAAATGATTGTTGTGCCCAACGAATCGATTTTGATTAGAATCATTAACCGAAATAATCAAACGATTCTGTTGATGCATTCGAGTAATTAAACGTTTCACAATTAGTGAACTGGATTTATTGTCATGATCTAAATTTTCCACCGGTTCATAAAGAATCGATCCATTTAAAGCATGACCATGAGCAAGCGCGTAGATATATTCCTGAAATAGAAACGGATATAGGAAGTATTGTTGCCGAAATCCATCCATTTCTAAATATCCTTGTAGTTCCTCCATTTCCATTTGAAATTACACTTGAACCAAATGGGGGATTTCTTGAGTTATCAAATAATACATAGTACGATACGGTCAGAACAAGGTATATAGTAAGAAAAGAATAGATACCCCGGAGCCAGAAAGGACAATCAACGGATCCTATTTCCATCCAATTTATTTATGTTCGTTATAGTTACAAGAGATGGTTAGAAATCCTTTATTTTTACAACCCGATCACTCTTTTGACTTTGGAATAATGAATTTTTATCAGTATACCGTTTCTTCTACACATTCGTCTCCACTACATAATAGAGAACATAATAGAGAATAGTTAGGATTCATGAAAAAAAAGGAATTGATGATCCACTCACAAGAGAACCCTTTCCCACATCAGGCACTAATATATTTTTAACGTCTAATTAGATCGGGTAATCATTCGAATTAAGAACAAACAGAAGCTCGTTGCTTTTGGTTTCCCTATAATTGGAGCTATAGGGCTCTATCCATTTATTCACTCGACCCAACTTGAATTGATTTGACCCCTTTCCAAGAAAAGAATCAAAACAAGATTTTGTATCGATCCGTTAAGGATGAAGTCTTCTAAGAGTTCTCCATTGATACGACATGCTGTTTTTTCCTTTCATTCCCTTTCAGGATCAGTCGTGGTCTTACAAACTCCACCAATGGTATGGACGAATCCGTTGCTTCATCAAAATGTGTAAAAGACCATAGCCGCACTTAAAAGCCGAGTACTCTACCGTTGAGTTAGCAACCCATATAAATAGGGTGTGTAGATACGATCGGAATAAAAAATAAATAAAGAGATTCGATTGCCCGACCTCGTCAAAACATTGAACTAGCAACAGATCAAAAAGAAAGATTTGATGATCAATTGTGAACATAAAAATGAACAGAGATCAGATGAAAATACAACAGATTCTGGGATAAATTATAGAGAAAATCTAAATAGATGTAAAAATTGATAGACTATCCATACTCTATTTTTTTTTTTTCATTATATTAACTAAGATACTTCTTGTGTCACAACGAAATTGACGAACCCATCGTTTGAGTGAAATAAAGAAACAAACTTATGAAATGTGGATAAATAGATCTATTTATCCACGATCGAATTATATTTGTTCGATACACCATTGTCAATATGAATTGAATGTTGAGAAAACCAATTCAATAAATAAAACAAGGACTTGTGTTGGAGTGACACTACAACATAGATAAGGGATGAAGTATGAGTAGGGAAATAAATAAGGAATTCCGGTAGGAAAAAAATGTCGGGTTTATTCAATATTTATTCAATAGAGGTACAATAAGCAAGATTGACCTTTTGTTTGTTGGTGGAGTCCCAACGAAAACCATCTGATTGATGGTAATCCCATAATTTCCCAGTTATTTCATCTATTCACTCAATCTTTTTTCTATCTGTCTCATATCAAGAGAAGATATTCTTTTTTATAGTTCTATGATACGGGGTCATGTGAGAGCAACAATGAATAGAGAATAGAGAAAAAAAAATAAGGAATGGTGGAGAAACAATTAGACAAAGCTAGATACTGGCCCCCCCTTTTTTTTTTTTATTTCATTAATTTCATTTGATTAATTCGAAATTCCTTAAATACCTCCGCCTTCTTTGAAATATCATGAACAGTTCCTGTAGGTTGAGCGCCTTTTTCAAGGAAATATAGAATAGCGGAAACATTTGAATAAGTTTGGTTCTTTATCGGATCGTAAAAACCCACTTTACGAAGATCTCTTCCCTCTCTTCGGGATCGAACATCAATTGCAACGATTCGATAGATGACTCATTGGGATAGACATAAATGAACAACCCCCCCTAGAAACGTATAAGAGGTTTTCTCCTCGTACGGCTCGAAAAAGAATGATTCGAATTTATGTATTGTAGTGGCAAATAGATCCACAAAATCATCAATTAGACTATGATTTGAGTCATTTTTTTTTGTTCTTCCTTCCTGAAAAAAAAAAAAAAAAAAAGAAATCTCATTCGTACTCATAACTCAAGTTGGGTAATTCTCAAAGAGCTCGAAGGGAAATCCTTAGACATTTATTGAGCCGTCTCTAACCTCTTTTGTTTGTCTCGCCTAGAATCGATTTTATTTCTTCCCCATTCTGATCTAGTTGTTGAGACAATTGAAAACGGTGTTTCCTTGTTCCGGTATCCTTTATTTTATCTTTGCTTTGAATCCTTGGGTTTAGACATTACTTCGGTGATCCTTAATTGTTTCAAAATGGTAGCAACATACCTTTTGTTATTTCGTTCTATGGAAACGATTGATTCCCCTGTGATACACTTTTGATCGGAATTGGTAAAACTATTTCGACAAATTCATTTTACTTTTTTTTTTTACTTGTTCGAACTTGATCCTTTCAATTTCTATACCGAAGATATACTTACGAAGTTGTTCCAACTTATTGATTGGCATTAACCCTAGATCCTTCTCTCTGCTAAATGAACCAATTCTTTATGCTCGAGCTCCATCATGTGCTATATTATAATTCTATTATTTTATTACAACCCCAAAATTGGGGTCCTAGTGGAATAGAACAAACTATGTCGAGCCGAGAGCATCTTCTTTGATATATAAAATGGTGGGTACAAGAATCCACAGCCAATAATGTCCTTCAAGTCGCACGTTGCTTTCTACCACATCGTTTCAAACGAAGTTTTACCATAACATTCCTCTAATTTTGGACCGGTATGGAATTGATTCAATATGGAATCATGAATAGTCATTGGCTCAATCGGTATATAGTATATGAAGTCCTCCATACTTTCATTTTCATATATGGATCTGGAGAAGTCTCAGCAAGAATATAATTTAACCCCATATTTTATTAGAAGAATGAAACACATTTATAAAAAACACGAAGAAATGCGTTGCTTAACACTTCTTTACATCTTCAACAGATTGTTAGGGATGATGAATCATGAAAGATCCAATTCTTTTTCAAACAACTAAAACTAAAGAAGGGTCTTTAATTAGATTACCGATACCGGAACAGAATGAGTCATTAACCAAATAAGCTATTCCAATGACCGGGAAAGATCGCAAGTGACTCGATAGAATAGATTCACCAATGTCACACTTCTTCGAGTCGAAAGAATTTATAAGGAATCATAAAAAACAATTTCAAGAATTTCCTACTTCGACATCATTACTGGAAATCCGTTTTCCAGTAACGACTGAATTGAATCTCTAAATCCATCAACAAGTCGGTACAACGAGGATCTAAAAATGTTTAGCAGATATCTGATTAATTAAATCAGACGCGAATTTGATCATCATAAGAGACCTCTATGTTTCCTTTCCGATTGAATCATCAATAATTTAAACCAGATAAATGGGTCAAGAAACAAATCCAATTGTTTTGTTTTCTTGGGGATGGATAGAAGGGGCTCATGAAAGAAAAGATTAAGGTCGGTATTCTTTCAGGTATTCTTTCATCTGATTGATAAAATCAGAATCGTAGGAGTCTGATTTTATCGTATTCATCAGATACACCAAACAAGTGTTACCGGGGGTAATCGTGGGTATTTAAGGGATCGCAGATCTTTTTCGCCAAAACTGAAACACCGGTGTCACTGATCACTGAAATAGAACAATAACAATACATATAGGCATGGTTCATTTTCTACAGATTTTTCCTTACTTCAGATTCAGGAATCTTTCCATAAAGTAAAGTGAATGTATGAATCTCCCCCCTCCCCCAATTGATCGCTACATTGATTTCCAATTATTCATTGGAGCCAAATCAAATACAAAATAAAAGAAATTAGGTCCAAAGAAAATAATCTGTTCCGTATTGAATTTTCTTGTTTGTTAATAAGATCCGGATGACAAGGGTCTTGAAATTGATACCTTCCTTTCCTTTGCGGATTAACTCATATCGACACGAATTCCATGGGGATCATGAATCATACCCAAAGCCAATTTAAAAGGATCTTCTTATGGGATGCTATCCTGTCTTGTATAAGTACAAAGCAAAATGGGTTCATATCAATTCGTTGTTACTATTTTGTTTGATTTTGTCCCACCCCAGTCTCAGGAGCTTTAATTCCAGCGATGGAATTAATACCAAGAACCCCCCCGTTTTTTAGGATTCAGGATCCGCATAGAATTAGTCATTTTGTCTACCCTATCTTTATTTATATTTACTTTAGGGAAGGTAGAGACTTCTCTTTTATTTCGCATTTCGACTCAGAATGCATCATGTGAGAATCCAAATATCATAGATATGGGGCATAAAGTTTATCCAAATGACTAACTAACCTTTAATATGAATATGGGCGAGGGGGCGAACATACGCTGAATGGCCCACCCAGTGTTTTTTTTTTTTAATTTCACTTTGATCTTTGTTCCCATCCTACCTATATCAAAAAAGATATTTATTTCCATCCACATGTCATTGATACTCGATCCGTTTGTTTGTGAGAAACAAAAGCGAAAGGGAAGATATGATTCTATAGAAGAATCATTAGAAATCACAAAGAAAGATTGGATCACATTGTATCCAACATTACACCCTTAAACAGAAGATTGTTAAAAAGAACAATCTTTGTTATGATAGAATTGGTCTGGGACGGAAGGATTCGAACCTCCGAGTAACGGGACCAAAACCCGTTGCCTTACCACTTGGCCACGCCCCATTTTTATTTCTATTCGACACCAATAAACACTAATATCGGTATTGGTTGTTCGTCAATTCCAGCCCCAATATCTATTGAATTGGTTGTTGCTATGATTCTACACATGTAGATGTAGAATCAAAATGAATTTATTGATCATTACATATAATTCAATTAAGATATTGTATGTAAGGTATGATTCCTTCTATTCTCATTTGAGAATTGAAGGATTTTTGATTGAGGGAGTTCAAAGAAAAAGAAAGATTTTGCGGCCTACTTTCCCTTCTTTCTTCATTTTCCCCTTATATCAATAACCCAATAATAATGAAATTTTCTCCAAGAACAAAATGTTTGTTATGCTTAATATCTTTAGTTTGATCTGTCTTAATTCTGCCCTTCATTCGAGTAGCTTTTTCTTCGCCAAATTGCCCGAAGCTTATGCTTTTTTCAATCCAATCGTAGATGTTATGCCAGTCATACCTGTGCTCTTTTTTCTCTTAGCCCTTGTTTGGCAAGCTGCTGTAAGTTTTCGATGAGATCTTTAATACTGTCTTAGAAACATTCATGATTTATTCGATAAAAAAAAATGCTATTCTTAAGAATTGATAAGATCAGATAATGAACCCTCGACTCAAACATGGAAATTCTTTTGGATAACCAAGATGAATCGGAATCACCTCATTTCTTCATTCCTTCTGGGGGTCGAAGACCCTATGTATGGTCCCTACAATACCTAATTGTAGGTATGAGAGATCATTTTGTTAACGAAAGAATCAGAATCTTATTACAAATGCATTCCTGCAAATTCCTTATGTTTTCTAGAAACCGCTTCTTTTCTTGGTGTCAAAACGGAATATGTGGTACAAAAATGGAGAATCTATTCCCCTATTTCCCCCAAAATGATCTTGGAGATTGTGTAATGCTTACTCTCAAACTCTTCGTTTACACAGTAGTGATATTCTTTGTTTCTCTCTTCATCTTCGGATTCCTATCTAATGATCCAGGACGTAATCCTGGACGTGATGAATAAAAAAATCAGGGGTTTTTCCTTGCTCGATTTCTGAATTTTCTTAGGATTTTCTTTCTCCATTCCATACATTTAACTATGAGAAAGGGGGTTAGAGATTTTTTCGAATTCGAAAGGGAAATATCAAGTGATCAGAAGAAACGGAGAGAGGGGGATTCGAACCCTCGGTACAAATAATTCGTACAACGGATTAGCAATCCGCCGCTTTAGTCCACTCAGCCATCTCTCCCAATTTTAAAAGGATAATTCATATGTGACGCGTGAAGTAAAGGTTGATAAAAGTTTTTCCTTATCTTTCTTTATTCTATAAATATAGACGAATTTGATCAATCATCAATTCCCTTTAGATAATGATTCGAAACAGATATCTCCAATAGAAAGAGTACCTCTTTGATTTCGTCCGAAAAGTTCTTTCTTTTATTCCCCCGGCCTGGCCAGTACCTAGCCAGGCCATTCCTTGTTCCAATGAATCATAGATCAAATGATTTATTTGATTTGAAAATGAAAATGCTTGTTATTGAAGCAGCAACAAGGCTATTTCCATTCCTATGATAGGAGTGTCATTTCTTATTATGTTTTTCCTTTTTTCGATTTACTTAAATGGAATAAAAAAAACATATTTTTTTTCTATTATAATAGAACTCATATATTTCTTCAAAGAACATGTTTGAACCTGAACCCTTGAGTCCACAACCAAAACAA